GTTAGAAATACTCAAAAACAAAGAAAACGAAGCAATTTTATTCTGGTTTGAAAAACCTCTTGTGACCCGTCTTTTCGACTATAAGCGATGGAATCGTCCATTGCGGTATATAAAAAATGATCAATTTGAAAAAGCTATAAGAAATGAAACGTCACAATATATTTTTTACACATGTCGAAGTGATGGCAACCAAAGAATAGCTTTTACGTATCCATCCAGTTTGTCAACTTTTTTGGAAATGATACAAAGAAAAATGACTTTGTACACAAATACAATGGAAAATCACTATTGATACAAAAGATAAATAAGATAAAGAAATATTGATACAAAAGATAAATAGAAGAAAAGATAATAAGAGATACGCCCTCCTCCTACATATTTTATGCCCTCTCCTACAAAGAAACTCGTAATACCAACGCCATTCGTAATTCCACCAATTACTCGTCTATCAAAAAAATGAATTAATTCAGCTAATCCTCTTAGACCCTTAGTAAAGGATGTTGCATAAAAAGCATCTATGTAACCGCGATTAGATGACCAACTATATATTATATTTATTAGTTTGTCTCCCCAAATGCGCGTCTGACCCTTTTTTAAAAATGCATTTTTAAAATTAAAATTTTGTAAAGATGAATAAAGGGGCTTATATAAAAGGGACGCTATAAGTATTCCAAAACATGCTATACTGACTGAAAAAATAGCATTTGCCAAAAATTCATACCAATCCACCGAATAAGTCAAATTTTTATGTAAAAGATTTATAGACGGAGTTAACCATTTTGATAATATATCCAAACCCATTCCTTCTTGATTCAAGGGAAGTGCCAGGGATCCCACGAACAAGGTAAATAGAACCAATACAAGCAAAGAGAATAACATAGTATTATCTGATTCATGGGGATAGAAAAAAGTTTTTTTTTTACAAGTTTTTAAATGAATAATAAAGGGTTGGTTGATGGTTTTTACCATATTATCAATTTGGTTTTGGGATGCCGTCTTAGAAAAAAAAGAAGCCTTCTCATTATTATTCATTATTAATAAACTTATATATATATATTTTTTTTTAAGCCTTCTTTTCCCCATAGAGATACTGAATAAAACGGACTCATTCCCATTTGTTTTCCACTGTAATTTTGAAAATGAGTATTTAAATGCCCTTCAAAAGTAAGTAAATAAATTCGAAACATATAAAATGCAGTTAACCCGGCTGTGGAACAAGCTATTATTCCGAAAAGTGGTGAATACAACCAAGTATCATTAAGAATTTCATCTTTGGACCAAAAACAAGCAAGTGGTGGAATACCACAAAGAGAAAGTGTACCTAAAAAAAAAGCTGTTTTTGTAATTGGGACATGTTTTGTTAAACCGCCCATAAGAACCATATTCTGACTTTTATCTGGCGAATATCCAACAATAGCTTCCATTGAATGAATAATTGATCCAGATCCTAAAAACAATAATGCTTTAGAGTAAGCATGGGTAATCAAATGAAATAAAGCAGCTCGATATGACCCCATACCTAAAGCTAACATCATATAACCCAATTGAGACATTGTAGAATAGGCTAAACTTCTCTTAATATCTGTTTGAGCAAGAGCCAAAGTGGCTCCTAATAGTACTGTTATTATACTTATTAAAGATATTAAAGTCATTATGTAGGGTATTCCTATGAAAAGAGGAAGAAGACGAGCGACAAGAAAAATGCCCGCTGCTACCATCGTAGCAGCATGAATCAGAGCCGAAATAGGGGTAGGCCCTTCCATGGCATCAGGTAACCATACATGAAGGGGGAATTGTGCCGATTTAGCAATTGCACCGGAAAATACTAGAAAAACGCATAAATTATAAACTAAAAAAGTAAACGCATTATCATTATTATAACGTAAGTTATTGAATATTTCAAACAAATCCTGAAATTCAAAACTACCTGTTATCCAATAAAGACCTAAGATTCCTAAAAATAAACCAAAATCTCCTATACGATTAGTTACAAAAGCTTTTTGACAAGCATTTGCAGCAATAGGTCGTGTGAACCAAAAACCTATTAATAAATAGGAGCACATTCCAACTAATTCCCAAAAAATATAAATTTGTATCAAATTTGAACTCGTAACTAATCCCAGCATGGAAGTATTGAAAAAACTCATATAAGCAAAAAATCTTAAATATCCTTGATCATGAGACATATAATTATCACTATAAATCAAAACCAGAATTCCAACAGTAGTAATTAATATTAACATAATAGAAGTAAGTGGGTCGATCAAGTGGCCGAACTCTAAAGAAAAATCATTATTAATAGTCCAAGACCCTACATATTGATATATGAAATTGCTATTTATTTGCTGAATAGCCAGATCTGCAGAACAAATCATAACTATACTTAATAATAAAACACTAGGAAAAGCCCACATGCGACGAAGATTTTTGGTTGCCGTCGGAAAAAGGAGAAGCCCGACTCCGATTAAGACAGGAACTGGAAGTGGAACGAAAGGTATGATCCATGCATATGGATATGTATGTTCCATAAAAAAAACCTTTTTCATTTTTAATTAATTCTTTCCGATTCACCGGATCTTCTCTCTTTCGCAAAAAAAAAGTAAATATATATAGATTAGAGATGCAAGACCCAAATTTAATCTTCTTAAGTAGTCTGATTCTTTACCAAATCGTTCAAATCAACAAATCAAGAAGTTACAACTGGTTAAATGATATCACGCAAAGTGAATAGTTATTTATTAAGTAATATATTTAAAGCTAGTTCGGGAGATCCAGAAAAATTTTTAACTTTAACCAATTTTATTTCTAATTTTATTTCTATAGTACGTTGGATACTATAGCTATAGAACTTTTACTATGAGGATATAAAAAATCCATTAGTTATAGTATGAATTCGTTTTTTTGTCCGGAAAGTTATAGTTTATTAATTATATGTAATAAAAATGTAAAAAAAAATTAATGACATATAATCTTTTTCGCCTTTTTTATAGCAAAGTAGTATTATCTAAATAAAGAACTAGATGGATAATCAATAGTAAATAAAGATTCGTTTTTATTGAATATTTAATATTATATTAATACTAGATAGATGTCTTTCACATCCAACTATAACAATGAGTAATCTCTTGATTTTTGAATGGCAGTTCCAAAAAAACGTACTTCTATGTCAAAAAAGCGGATTCGTAAAAATTCTTGGAAAAAGAAGGGATATTGGGCAGCGTTAAAAGCTTTTTCATTATCGAAATCTCTTTCGACCGGGAATTCAAAAAGTTTTTTTGTGCCGACAACTAACTAATCAAACATTGGAATAATCGGAATAAGAACTGAATCGAAACTGAATGACTTTTTTGTTCTATCCCTAGATCCTAGATAGAAGGAAGAACTATCTAGGATCTAGGGATAGAACAAAAAAAAGTCTTATTCCCACAGAGGATAAACTATGCAGAAGCTTATTATTTTATTACGTTAAATATAACTGACATTCTAAAACCAGATAAATATACTCTATTAGTGAACACGTATTTAAATGACGTTGTATTCCTAAATTTTAATCGTTCCTAAATATGAATTGACTACTGCAATCTCGACGATTGAGTATGAATAGGTTATTATAATTTTGAGCAAGCCGCTATGGTGAAATCGGTAGACACGCTGCTCTTAGGAAGCAGTGCTAGAGCATCTCGGTTCGAGTCCGAGTGGCGGCATGGCATCTATCTTCTAAAACTTCTAAAAGAGATAGACTAAGTCCTATGTAAGTAATTCCAGAAATTTAACTCCCTGCATTCCGTAATTATAATTAAGGTACTCCCCCCTTAAAAAAATATATATATAATATGATTTTTGCGACTTTCGAACATATATTAACTCATATATCCTTTTCTATTATTTCAATTTTAATTACACTATATTTTATAACCTTATTAGTGGATGGAGGACTAGATGATTCATCCGAAAAGGGCATGATAGCGAGCTTTTTCTGTATAACCGGATTATTAATCACGCGGTGGATTTATTTGCGACATTTTCCATTAAGTGATTTATATGAATCATTAATTTTTCTTTCGTGGAGTTTATCCAGTATTAATATGCTTCCGTATTTTAAAAAACATCAAAATAATTTAAGCGCAATAACCGCGCCAAGTGCTATTTTTACCCAAGGCTTTGCTACTTCGGGTCTTTTAACTGAAATGCATCAATCCGCAATATTAGTACCTGCTTTACAATCCCAATGGTTGATGATGCATGTAAGCATGATGGTATTGGGCTATGCAGCTCTTTTATGTGGATCATTATTATCAATAGCTCTTTTAGTCATTACATTTCGAAAAGACATAAGGATTCTTGATAAAAGCAACCATTTATTAAAATTAAATGAGTTAGTTTACTTTAATGAGACCAAATACACAAAGAAAATAAACAATATTGTAAAAAATACTTCGTTTCTTTCTGATAGGAATTATTACAAGTATCGATTGATTCAACAATTGGATGATTGGAGTTATCGTGTTATTAGTCTAGGTTTTATCTTTTTAACCATAGGTATTCTTTCGGGAGCAGTATGGGCTAATGAGGCATGGGGATCATATTGGAATTGGGACCCAAAAGAAACTTGGGCATTTATTACGTGGACTATATTTGCAATTTATTTACATACGCGAACAAAGAAAAATTTACAAGGTGAAAATTCGGCAATTGTGGCTTCTATGGGGTTTCTAATAATTTGGATATGCTATTTTGGGGTTAATCTATTAGGAATAGGGTTCCATAGTTATGGTTCATTTAACCCCTAATTGAATTGCAGAAAGGGCGTGACTAATACAGTTAGGACTATCTATATATAAGAAAACTTCGTGTAAGCTGACGAGAACCCTTTGAATCCAGAGTGTAGTGATTCAAAGGGTTCGGAATAATTCGGGTTACAATTCATTTTTTATTATCTTAAGTAAACTATTTATCAAAAAAATTAGATAGAATAGTTTCGACCTTGTCAACTGATAATG